AACATTGAATAAGACAGTACCCGAGGATTCACAAGTGGCTGAATATTTATTCCATAAGGGCTTATTCGATCCAATCGTACCACGTAATCCTTTAAAGGGCGTTCTGAGTGAATTATTTCGGCTACATGCCTTCTTTCCTTTGAATCAAACTTAGATTAAGTAGAGCTGTAGAGTAGAGTCTTCATTTTTAATTTATTAATTAATTTAATAATTAATAAAACGGAATAAATTTTTAAAAATGAAAATTATTAAATTATAAGACAAGAGCACAAAATAACTAATAATATGAATAATAAAAAGGTGTATTATCATACATATATTTCGTGTAGAAACGTGTAGAAGGGTGAATAAGTCCGTTTATTTACATATTTTTTATTTTTTATAGGTATATTTTTTATAGGTATTTAGTAAAAAAAAAATTATTAAAACATATACTTATATACTCCTTATTTAGGTATATACTCACTTAGGTATACTTAGTATAATATTAGTATAATATAAGTATAATATAATTATTATATATAAAATATCTTTATAACAATATAAGGTTAAAAAAAAATATTAATATAAAACAATAAATAAAAATAACAGGTACAAATATTAAATCGAGGTACCCATTCAATGATAGCTTTCAACAACTTTCCCTCCATTTTTGTGCCTTTAGTAGGCTTAGTATTTCCGGCAATTGCAATGGTTTCTTTATCTCTTCATGTTCAAAAAAACAAGATTTTTTAGATACTATAGGGACAACTCTTATCCATTTTTTTTTTTTTTTTCAAAACTGACTTTGATCATAACACCCATATCTATTTAGTAGAATATGGTATAACATGTGGCTTCTTTCGAGCCTAAGCTCTTATGTATGTGTAAACATGATATATGGGTAAATGAATTCTAACAATTTTCAAATGGATCGGTATCGGGGAGAATTTCGGAAATGGAAAGTCAATATATCTATATGTGGATATCTATAGGAAATCGTATGAAAGAGATGTTATTATTTTAGTTTGGATCTAAGCAATTCGATGAATTTTTCTAAAAGGTTCACATCATAGTAGTGCTGGTTGATGAGAGTTACTTCGGAAACAAAAAAAGTAAAATCAAATTTCTTTTTGTTATTCTTCCAATTCCAATAAAATGCAACTAGGTCTAGTGAGAGTATGAGTTGGCGATCAGAACGTATATGGATAGAACTTATAGCGGGATCTCGAAAAATAAGTAATTTCGGTTGGGCCCTTATTCTTTTTTTAGGTTCATTAGGGTTTGTATTGGTTGGAACCTCCAGTTATTTTGGTAGGAATTTTATATCTTTATTTCCTTCTCAGCAAATAAATTTTTTTCCGCAGGGGATCGTGATGTCTTTCTATGGGATCGCGGGTCTTTTTATTAGCTCCTACTTGTGGTGCACAATTTCGTGGAATGTAGGTAGTGGTTATGATCGATTCGATATAAAAGAGGGCATAGTGTGTATTTTTCGTTGGGGATTTCCTGGAAAAAACCGTCGCATATTTCTGCGATTCCTTATGAAAGATATTCAGTCCATCAGAATAGAAAATAAAGAGGGTCTTTTTGCTCGTCGGGTCCTTTATATGGAAATCAGAGGCCAGGGGGCCATTCCCTTGACGCGTACTGATGAGAATTTGACTCCACGAGAAATTGAGCAAAAAGCTGCTGAATTGGCCTATTTCTTGCGCGTACCAATTGAAGTATTTTGAAAAAAGGAACTGAAAAATGAATACTTTGCAAGAGGGAAAAAACTCAAGAACCCTCTTTTTTTTTTCTATACCATAACTTAACGGAAGTTTGTTCTGAACGCCTATTCGAGCCAAAGTAAACGTATACGAAGCAACCCTAAAACGAAATTTTTTGTGTCCATAATTTTTTTTATTTTAATATTTGATATTTTTTTTAATAGAACGGGAGTTCTTTCGTCTCGAAATCCAACTAATATTAATTTGAAGTGGGCTCTTTCTTATTCTATTTCTGTATTCTTTCTAGATTCAAGGACTAACCTAACCGCTATACTGCATCACAAATAAAAACCTCGCAATAGATTAATGGGCTCGATGACTTGGGATATAACTTATGCTTGATAGAAATATTAGTATCATATAGAGTCGACGCATGGGGTGAGTTCATTTAAACTTCAAAAATTCACAGACGAAAAATGGCAAAAAAGAAAGTATTCATTTCCCTTCTATATCTTGCATTTATAGTATTTTTGCCTTGGTGGATCTCTCTCTCATTTAAAAAAAGTCTGGAATCTTGGATTACTAATTGGTGGAATATTAGGCAATCCGAAATTTTTTTGAATGATATTCAAGAAAAGAGTATTCTAAAAAAATTCATAGACTTAGAGGAACTCCTTCGTTTGGAGGAAATGATAAAGGAATACCCAGAAACGCATTTACAAAAGCTTCGAGTCGAAATCTACAAAGAAACGACCCAATTGATCAAGATGCACAATGAGGATCGTATCCATACAATTTTACACTTCTCGACAAATATAATCTGTTTCGTTATTCTAAGTGGTTATTCTATTCTAGGTAATGAAGAACTTGTTATTCTTAACTCTTGGGTTCAAGAATTCCTATATAACTTAAGCGACACAATAAAAGCTTTTTCTATTCTTTTATTAACTGATTTATGTATAGGATTCCATTCGCCCCACGGTTGGGAATTAATGATTGGCTCTGTCTACAAAGATTTTGGATTTGCTCATAATGATCAAATTATATCCGGTCTTGTTTCTACTTTTCCAGTCATTTTAGATACAATTTTTAAATATTGGATCTTTCGTTATTTAAATCGTGTATCTCCTTCACTTGTAGTGATTTATCATTCAATGAATGACTGAAAAATGATTGAACGACCCAATTATAATATTTGTTACTTTGTCCATAAGCAAAACACTCAAAATTGTACTTATTCTTTCTACCCAGCCAAGGGATCTCTCCAATATTTCAGAAAAATTATTTCAGTAAATAGCAAAATTATAGATAGGGAACTCTACTAGCGACCTACCTAATTTTATTGTAGAAAATTTCGGGATCAATGATTGGACCATGCAAACTAAAAAAACCTTTTCGTCGATAAAGAAAGAGATTACTCGATCCATTTCCCTATCGCTCATGATATATATAATAACTCAGGCACCCATTTCAAATGCCTATCCCATTTTTGCACAGCAGGGTTATGAAAATCCACGAGAAGCAACGGGCCGTATTGTATGTGCCAATTGCCATTTAGCTAATAAACCCGTGGATATCGAGGTTCCACAAGCGGTACTTCCGGATACTGTATTTGAAGCAGTTGTTCGAATTCCCTATGATCTGCAAGTGAAACAAGTTCTTGCTAATGGTAAAAAAGGCGCTTTGAATGTGGGGGCTGTTCTTATTTTACCCGAGGGGTTTGAACTAGCCCCGCCCGATCGTATTTCGCCCGAGATTAAAGAAAAGATAGGAAATCTGTCTTTTCAAAGTTACCGCCCTACTAAAAAAAATATTCTTGTGATAGGTCCTGTTCCTGGTCAGAAATATAGTGAAATCACCTTTCCTATTCTTTCCCCGGACCCCGATACTAAGAAAGATGTTCACTTCTTAAAATATCCCATATACGTAGGTGGGAACAGAGGAAGGGGTCAGATTTATCCCGACGGGAGCAAGAGTAACAATAATGTTTATAATGCTACAGCAGCAGGTATAGTAAGCAAAATCATACGAAAAGAAAAGGGGGGATACGAAATAACCATAGTGGAGGCATCGGGTGGGCGTCAAGTGGTTGATATTATCCCTCCAGGGCCGGAACTTCTTGTTTCTGAGGGCGAATCCATCAAACTTGATCAACCATTAACGAGTAATCCTAATGTGGGCGGATTTGGTCAGGGGGATGCAGAAGTAGTACTTCAAGATCCATTACGTGTCCAAGGCCTTTTGCTCTTCTTGGCATCTGTTATTTTTGCACAAATCTTTTTGGTTCTTAAAAAGAAACAGTTTGAGAAAGTTCAATTGTCCGAAATGAATTTCTAGATCCGCGAATTTTTCAACATCAAACTCTAAAAAGAAAAAAATTGTTGTTGGCAATTATATTATGTAATTGTGTATGATCAAAAAAATTTTGTTTGTTTCTTTTTTCGGATTTCGGGAATTACTTATACTGGTCATGATGTGTATATTGTGAAGAAGACTATTTGATTTTACTTATCTCTTCTTTGTTTTTTCAATCCAAATCGAAGTGATATAGAATGAATCCGTAGTTTTATATTTGAATATTTGAATAGAATAAAAACAAAAGATAAATAAGCGGATAATATAAACCAAAGTATAAATGAAAGGAACAAAGGGTTTAGGGGGGGTTGTGCGTCTCCTAGTCTTTGACACAAGAAAAGGGATTTTCCACAACCCTTTCTTGTGTCGAATTAATAATGATTCTTGATCCTATTCGTGGGTTCCATTTTTTTTTCGGTTTATCATAACCTTTTTTCGATTTATCGTGTTAAGTAGTGGACAAACAAAAATATAGGTAAATTTATTGAACAAATAGAACTTCTTCAATTTCAATGAACTTCTAAAATAGAAAAAAGGAAACTTTGATTAGATTAAGATTAAAGAAAGTAAGGTTCTATTTTATTAGTATAGAAAGGGTTTGCATGATATCTAATCGATATAAATCCATATATAGAACTATATAGAATTGTGAGTCATCCAAAAAACGGAAATCGAGTGATTCCTTCTTTGTTTTCATTTTTTAAAGTATTCGCAGATACTTTGGAGTAAAAGATGTTCTGAATCAATTAATGAAGTGCATTTTTCAAAACATCAATCATAAGAAAATGTGGATTTTTTTGAAACATTTATACAAAAAAAATATTATGATTATTAAGAACTCAACGGATCCCCCTCGAATCAGACAAGGAAAGAGGGGGTAGGTCCCGTTGAGTTCTTATGCTTTCATGTCTATAACCCAGTTCATCTGGTTATTACAGAGATGAACCTAATCCG